TACTATGGGCAATAGTTTTTTTTGAATCCTAAGCCTAAAAAACCAACGAGTCACACACTAAGCATAGCAATTCTATCAAATGGTCAATCGAATTTTTATTCAACCCTATAGAATTATGTTTGTTTTAATTGAAGAGAAAAAAATGAACGAGTTTCTTTTTTTTGTTCCGTTACTCAAATAAAAAGAAGAGACTGGTAAAGGTTTCTTATTTTTTGTCTATAAAAAAATCCAATTGATTATTGTTCGAACTGAATAGGAACAATAATCAATCGAATTTAAACCCTTTCCTTAGCATAGAGTCAAATTGTAAGTAGCTATATATGCCTATCTTTAGCTTTAGGTAGATCTCTCTTAGAATCTCTATCGATTCTTTAGAATCTTCTCTTTTCACACGGTTTTTCAGATGGTTTTGGAGATCGAGATCCGTGTTCACAAAATACACAAGAGAATGAATAGCGGCTGTTTTCAGGAAATAATAAGCCTTGAAAGATAAGTTTCAATTATCAATCGGAATTCATAAAAAATCCCATCCTTTTTCGTTGTTCCAATAGTGCTTGCAAGTTAAAAAGCCGAGTTGTATATCCATCTTATCAAAATCCCTACGTTGAAAATTTGCACGTTTCACAAAGGCTACAAGATCTGTACTTAATAATAAATAATAATAGAAATCGTACAATATGTTGATATCTTCGTTCTCTACGGAGGTAGAGACTTTCCCAGTCAACCCTAAGTCCTTAATCAAACTTAGCAAAAAGTTCGAGCGGTTGATCTTAGGAGCCGTGAATGAGAACAAGAACGAGGGGCCGAAAATAGAAGGAAGCATAAATCTACTTAAATAATAAGATTTTCTATTTCGAAAATAATAGAGTAAGAATGACCGCCGTTTTTGCTATAACCAGAACGTTCTTTCGAATCTTAAGTGTCATTTTAATCAGCTCCGGGGCTAAAAATTATAGTTCGACCTCCTATCCAATCGAGGGATAGAAGTCAAAAATAATAAAATAAATGATGTTATTTCCATTCTATTGTTTAAACTGTCCAAGGAAAATCTCGAATTTTTGATCTCAAATTGACGGGTTAGTGTCAGCTTATCCATGCGGTTATGCACTTAGGAATCCATTTTCTGAAAGATTCTGTCTTTCGTGCTTTCCTGGGTCTTCGAGATCCGTTCAACGATCTCTCTTTCTTGAAGGGATATCTACATATGCAATGGATAGATTCCTGTAAGCGCGCCATAGTTGCTATTTGCTTACTTAAACCTAATTTCTTTCGAAAAGAACGGGATAATTCCACAAAAGATTTGGGGAGGCACAACTAACTAACAATTCTTATTTAGTTGTTACGAAATCGATTATAGATCACTTCCCCCTTTGTATTTGAGAGTATTGAATCCTGCTAAATTTTGGATCCCTAAATTAGACATAATTCCAAATTAGACAGAAGTAAGACAATAAAATTGAAAATTCAAAAATAGAAGAAAAATGATGACTTGTCAAGCGCTTATTATTTACCCTTGTTTATAACGAATATAAGATGATAATCTATAATCCATCAATACGATAGGTCCCGGTTGCTTTGGTTCTCTTTGAGATAGTAATTAATCGTTGTTGTTTTAAGGTCAATGCTCGTCTAAATAAATAAAATAATATTTTTACTTGTTGACTAATAAATTGAAGAATAAGACTAATCTTTGTATAAGAAATTTGATTCCCTGATTCAATCGGGGATAAATGCCTACGAAAATAAATTTTTTATAATATTTTTTTATTTCTAAGGAAACGTTTCTTATTTCTTGTCTCGAAATATCCAAATTTTAATACCTAATACCCCATAGATAGTTCGAACTGGATAGGAACAATAATCAATTTTAGCTCGAATGGTTTGTAGGGGAACCCGACCCTTTCTGATCCATTCAACGCGTGCAATGTCTTTTCCGCCGAGCCGCCCTGCAATTTGTACTCGAATTCCTTTTATCTTTGCTTTTTTCGTTTTTTCAACAGTCTCTGTCATTGCTTTTCGAAACGGAACTCTTTGTTTTAATTGTCCGGCTAGATATTGTGCAAGAATAATAGGGTTTCCATAAGGTTCTTCAATTCTTGTAGTAGCAATCTCGAGTTTTCGATTTACACAATGAAATTCTTTTTGTAGATTCATTCGTAATGTTGCTATTGGACTTAATACTCTTGGGAATGCCAGATAGATTCTGACCTTGATTAGATCGCTTGTTTTTTGAATCTCTATACGTGCAATTCCCGAGAGGTCAGAATCGATTCTTTTATTCTTTTGTACATTCTTTTGTCTATTTTTTTGTACATAATTTTTAATAGAATCTCGTATTTTTTGATCTTCTTCTAGACCTTCAGAATAGTTTTTGGGTTGTGCAAACCAAAGGGAATGATGATCTTGCGTTGTACCCAGCCTGAAACCAAGTGGATTTATTTTTTGTCCCATACTCCCCCACTACTATCCAGATTATGATATATCCGACTTGTATCCTTATTTTTCCATCTAGGTTTTTTTAACCATGTGATAGTCTCTATATATTCATCTAAAGATATATCTTTCACTACAATACTTATATGACAAGTAGGTCTTTTTATCGGATAACTACGTCCTCTAGCTCGAGGTTTAAATTTCTTCACGGCAGTACCCTCGTTGACTTCGGCTTTACTAATTATTAAATTAGTTTTATTAGAACCCATAGTGTAACTAGCATTTGCTCCGGCATAAAAAACCATTTTTAAAATGGGACAAGATGCTTGATAAGGCATGATTTCTAGTATCATAAGTGTTTCTTCGTAAGAACGTCCGCGAATTTGATCAATTACTCTTCGCGCTTTATGAGCGGACATCGATATATGTCCTAAAGCGTATACTTCTGTTTTTCTTTTCTTTAGCATAAAGGTCGTCTCCTACTAATGAATGATAAGTATCTATATTTTGTATTAACGACGAGATCGCTTATCGCCTTTCGAATGGTTTCCGAAATTCGAAGTAGGTGCAAATTCTCCCAATTTGTGACCTACCATACCATCTGTTATATAAATGGGTAAATGTTCTTTTCCATTATGGATAGCAATAATATGGCCGATCATTGCGGGTATAATGGTAGATGCCCGGGACCAAGTTTTTATTATTTCTTTTTCCTCTTTTGTTTTAAGCTTATCAATTTTTCTTAATAAATGAATAGCTACAAAAGGATTTTTTTTTTGTGATCGTGTCACAGCTTCCTCCTTTTTTCTTTTTTAAAGACGAAGAGAGAAATGGAATTTCTCTCCTATTTACGACGGCGACGAAGAATCAAATTATTACTATATTTATTCTTTTTTCTACTTCGTCTTCCAAGTGCAGGATAACCCCAGGGAGTTGTGGGTTTGTTTCTACCTATTGAGGCCTTTCCGGTACCACCCCCATGGGGATGGTCTACAGGGTTCATAACCACTCCTCTTACTACAGGACGTTTACCTAGCCAACGTTTAGATCCAGCTCTACCCAAACTTTTCTGGTTCATCCCAAGATTCCCTACCTGTCCGACCGTTGCTGAGCAGTTTTGAGATATCAAACGGACTTCTCCAGAAGGTAATTTTAATGTGGCGGATTTCCCCTCTTTTGCAATTAGTTTCGCTAGAGTACCTGCTGCTCTAACTAATTGTCCACCCTTTCCAAGCGTGATTTCTATGTTATGTATGGACGTGCCTAAGGGCATATCGGTCAAAGGCAGAGCATTTCCTATTTTTATAGGAACTCCTGTACCAGAAACAATGGTATTTCCAATTTGAGTTCCTTTGGCATGTAAAATATATCTTTTCTCACCATCCCCATAGTGTATGAGACAAATAGATGCATTTCGATTCGGGTCATATTCTTTGGTTATGATTTTACCATATATGTTTTTTTGATTCCGTCGAAAATCGATTTTACGGTAGAGACGCTTATGACCTCCCCCTCTATGCCCTGCGGTAATGATTCCTCTAGCATTACGACCTTTACTACAACGATGCTGTCCATAGGTCAAATTATTTCGCCGAAGGGTTGTTCTATTGCGTGTGCTCGTCTTAGAAGTTTTGTATAAATGTATCACCATGCTCTATTAAGTATTTCGATTTCTCTTTCTAAGAGGTAGAATAGAATAACCCGGTTGAAGGGTAATAATCATACGTCTATAATGCATTGTATGCTCCATAATGCGTCCTGTTCTTTTACCCTTTCCCGGAAGTCGATGACTATTCATAGCTATTACCTTGACACCAAAGAAGAGTTCGACCCAATGTTTTATTTCTGTCCGAGTTAATCCTGATTCGACATTAAAAGTATATTGATTTTTCTCGAATAACTGAATACTTTTGTTTGTAAATACTGCATATTTGATTCCATCCATGGTGCATTGCTCCTTTCCTATTTTTTTTATTTGAATTTAGATACAATAATAGGCTTCCATAGGTTCTAGATTCTGTCTATTATATTATATTTATTTCTATATAGCTATTAGATTAGAATCAATATTATTCAATAATATTGATGGTGGATCATGCACTTGAGAACTCGACGTTTTTGTATTATTAAAAAAATAATAAGATACTAATAATTTTGGATAAAATAAATAGTAAGATATATCTTGAATGCTGCAAATAATTAATAATCGTGAAAATGAAAGACAAATTAATGAAGTCAGGGAGCAATAACTTCTTGTTCTATAGAACTTAGAAGAGCGCATTGCTCCTTTACTTTATTACCCCTTTTGTATTACGACTCTAGTAGTCTTGTATTTACATTTTTGCTTTTTGTATTTATTTTGAATTTATATACCTTTTGCAAATTATGTTGTAGATATATGGGGGAGATCTAGGGTGGATCATGCACTTGAGAATTCCACTAAGTTGAGAATGGATAAAGAAGAATGTGTATAGTATTGAATGACTTGACAATTTTGAATCCGCCTTGTCTACGAACAAGAAAACTATAAGTAATGCAGATCAAGTAAGTCAGCAATATTCATTGCAATATTTTTAATAAAATACCAATAGGATACAGAGCCGATTTCAATAGACATAGTAGAGGGTCCCATTAGTATGCATCCAGTAGGAATTGAACCTACGAACTCTCCAATTATGAGTTGGGCGCTTTAACCATTCAGCCATGGATGCTTAGTGGAGATCCTAGTACATGATGAATAACCAAATTCCAATTAAAATGAAATCTGTAGTCTAAATCAATCCAATTAACATAACATTGGTTTTTATTTTATTTGGATTTTATTTAGTATTTTTTAGGTGGGAGGTAGAAATGCTAAAAAAACATCAATTAAAATAAACATTCCGGATTTTAGAATTGAGAGAGATATTGAACGAGATCAAAAATTGTCATTATGTGTCAGAGTCATGGACCGAATTCAATTTAGTGGGATCTTTCATTTACGTTTTTTTACCAAGAATCTTTTACAAAACTCTTTGACCCCCGAATTTGGAGTATCCTACTTTCATGCAATTCACAAGGTTCAACAAAGAATTGATATTTCGGAATTGATATTTTGGTGGAATACTTTTTGTAGTATTGTTCCTTATTTATCCTATTAATATTAACAATCGAAATATGCGAATTTGGCGTCGACATGCTATTGAGTGGTGATGAAGGTCTTGCTGATGGTTTCAAATCAATAAGTTTGCATAAGAAATATTGGAGTTTCTGAATAACCTTCTCATCGATATCAGCGATTTTATAAGTGCCATACCAAATCGCATCAAGGGAATCATTTTTTCGAGAAATACAAGACATCTAAGTCATGCAAGTAAAGAGATCTATTCATTGCTAACAAAAGGAAAAGACATGAATGTGGACGAAGATTTGATTGATAATAAAATCGAATCCTGGCTCCTCGACAGTCAGTTCATTGAAACTGACGACATAGACTTCTTGATGGAGTTCTCCACCCTCACGACAGAAAAAAGGATTGATTCACTTTTATTGAGTCTGACTAATATTGATCATTTCTCAAACAATGATTGTGGTTTTCAAATGCTGGAACAATCGGTAGCAAGTTACTTCAGATACTTAGTTGACATTCATAGAAAGTCGCTAATTAATTATGTGAAGTATGAGTTCAATACATCCTGTTTAACAGAAAGGCAGATATCTCTTTCTCATTAGGAGACAATCATTTATTCAAAAACCTTGTGTCGGGCTAATCATTTTGATTTACCATCTCTTCTTGAAAAACCAAAACCTTTTTCGCTCCGCTTAGCCTTATACCTCTCATATGGGTATTTTAGTGATAGATTCGTCTATAGGAGCTGGACGATTCTATTTGGTCAAATCCCCGGCGACAAACTCCTGTCTTTCTTTCATTAGGTTATTTGTGAACATCCTCCAGGATCCCAGAAATTTTTTTATCATGATAGTATTGACGAGGAGACTGAGCACATAGATCCTGAGATTCCTTATGTTATGTTGATCCTGCTGAGGGTGCTCGCCAGATTGTTGAAAAGTAATGATCTGGCCGATCTTGACCTTCTTGAGACGGAGCTGGAGTAGCTATCTTGACTTATGGTAGAGCGACAAACTATGGAGACGATTACGATCTCGAAAATAGATCGATTTGATATCAATCTTCCATTCGAATTAGCAAAAGCAATCTCTCCTGGGTCTCCTTGAATAATATGGATTTCAAACATTCATGATCTGTGTGTGAGGAAGTCGATCGACGGACTTCTTATCCCTCGGTATATTAGCGAACCATCTCTCCAGGGATTGAGAAAGTAGAAATATTCTTGTTGTTATTGTTTCGACTCATCTTCCCGACAAAGTGGATCTCACTCTAATAGCTTCGAATAAATTCAATACGTGCGTTAAGACACGAAGGCCCGTTATTCTACAACAACGAAAGTACTTTTTCACTCTTGCATCGACTAGGGCTTGGAAAATAAAATTTCCATACTAACGGAGTGGGGTCCATAATCATGGGTTGCGGTACACGAGATCTTCTAACATTTACCGCTGAGGCCCTATCTTCAATCAATCAATTTCGATTAATATTCCACAACAGAAGAAAAAATTCTAGACACTAATACAATTAGATTTGCTCTTTATAGACAAATTTGGGATTTTCAAGCCCGTGTAAGTCGGTGTGATGGGGTCCTTTTCGATCCGATAGGAAGGGCTGCTGCACAAAGTATACTTCTAAGTAATGACCTCATAGAACTTATATCTATCTTATCTATATCGGATGAAATTAAATTATGTTAGGCAGTGGGGCCTTAATGTGGTTAAATGGTACTTCGAGCTTGGAATGAACATGAAGCAATTAACGATACTTCTTTATCTTTTGAGTTGTTCTACCGGATCGGTCGCTCAAGATCTTTTTGGCCTCGAGAAAAAAATGGGATCCCTTAATGGTGGTAGACTCGGTAAGAATGATTCTGAGCTAGTTCATGGCCTACTGAGAAGTAGAAAGCGCTCGGTTGGGATTCTCACCCACAGAAAAAGATTGCAGTCCGTTTGATAATG